ATTGACTCAAGAACAAATTTCATTATGAGCTCCGTTGTAAAATTTGGACCTAAGCATTAAGTAAGAAGCGATGGGAACGATGGAAGCTGTGAATGCAAAAGATTTTAGTCAAAAAGGAATCTTAATGATTCACTGGTCGGGATGGCGGAATGAACCGGAGATCAATTCATCTATTGTAAGAAGTCAGGAGACAAGCCGAAAATTGAAATAGAAGAGTAAATATTCGCCCGCGAAAACTTTCTTTTTTTTTTTGAATTGATAAATTTGGACGATAAAAACACAAAAATTTGTTCTATTTATATTTCAAAATAACAATATGATTTCGAAAATATAAACTAAAATCTTTAATTGTCTATTTAAACAAGATCTATAGATTACTAATAGATTAGATTAGATGAAATCTAAAAAAATTCCACGATTCAATTTAAATACATGTATATCTTAATTAGTTAATTAATTAAGATTCGAAATCTTTTTATTTTTCAATTTTTTTATTCGCGAGGAGCCGGATGAGAAGAAACTCTCACGTCCGGTTCTGCAGTAGAGATGGAATTCATAACCAACCATCAACTATAACCCTAAAAGAACCAGATTCCGTAAACAACATAGAGGAAGAATGAAGGGAATATCGTATCGAGGGAATCGTATTTGTTTCGGTAAATATGCTCTTCAGGCACTCGAACCCGCTTGGATCACATCTAGACAAATAGAAGCCGGTCGACGAGCAATGACACGAAATGCGCGTCGTGGTGGAAAACTATGGGTACGTATATTTCCAGACAAACCAGTTACACTAAGGCCCGCAGAAACACGTATGGGTTCGGGGAAAGGATCCCCGGAATATTGGGTAGCTGTTGTTAAACCAGGTCGAATACTTTATGAAATGGGCGGAGTCACAGAAAATATAGCTAGAAGGGCTATTTCAATAGCAGCATCCAAAATGCCTATACGGACTCAATTCATTATTTCGGGATAAAAGGGTAGAACTAATAGAAATGAGTCTTGGGTGTGAAAAAAAATTGCTTATTTCTTTTTTTTTCTTTTTAGACAAATAATATTTCTTTTTTTTGTCCTTTGCATTAAAAGAACAAATTACAAAATGATATGATTCAACCTCAGACCCATTTAAATGTAGCAGATAACAGCGGGGCTCGAGAACTGATGTGTATTCGAATCATAGGAGCTAGCAATCGTCGATATGCTCATATTGGTGACGTTATTGTTGCTGTGATCAAAGAAGCAGTACCAAATATGCCCCTAGAAAAATCAGAAGTGGTCAGAGCTGTAATTGTGCGTACCTGTAAAGAACTCAAACGTGATAACGGTATGATAATCCGATATGATGACAATGCTGCAGTTGTTATTGATCAAGAAGGAAATCCAAAAGGAACTCGAATTTTTGGCGCGATCGCCCGGGAATTAAGACAATTTCATTTTACTAAAATAGTTTCATTAGCTCCCGAAGTATTATAAAAGGGGATCGTGATATTTTATAGTGGAACAGTTGAAAGAAATGGATTGAGAAATAGATTGTATTTCACGCATATACCTTTAATTACTCAAATTCATAAACAAACAAAAAAAAAGAAATAAGCATGTTGATTATATCAAATTTTGAGTCACCAACAATTTTAGTTCATCATGGGTAGGGACACTATTGCTGAGGTAATAACCTCTATACGAAATGCTGATATGGATAAAAAAAGAGTGGTTCGAATAACAGCTACTAATATTACCGAAAATATTGTCAAAATACTTTTAAGAGAGGGTTTTATCGAAAACGTGAGAAAACATCGAGAAAACAACAAAGATTTTTTGGTTTTAACGCTGCGACATAGAAGGAATAGGAAAAGGCCCTGTAGAAATCTTTTAAATTTAAAACGGATCAGTCGACCTGGTCTACGAATCTATTCTAATTATCGACGAATTCCTCGAATTTTAGGCGGTATGGGAATTGTAATTATTTCTACTTCTCGGGGTATAATGACAGACCGAGAGGCTCGGCTAGAAGGCATCGGCGGAGAAATTTTGTGTTATATATGGTAATCTACAAATTGGACACAAAACTTACAATTTTAAATTGTAAAATAAAAAAGAAAAGGGACGAGTTGTCTAATATTGTTCCTCCTTCATTAGTTGATACTTCAAGGGGACTTTACCTGGAATGAAAGAACAAAAATGGATTCATGAGGGTTTAATTACCGAATCGCTTCCCAATGGCATGTTCCGGGTTCGTTTAGATAATGAAGATCTGATTCTAGGTTATGTTTCAGGAAAGATCCGACGTAGTTTTATACGGATACTACCGGGAGATAGAGTCAAGGTTGAGGTAAGTCGGTATGATTCAACCAAAGGACGTATAATTTATCGACTCCGTAACAAGGATTCCAAGGATTAAGTGGTTTGAACACCCCTTTCGTGAGAATACGATTCGAGATGCAAAATCTCAAGAAACTCTTTTTCTTCCAAGAAGAAAATTACAATTTAAGATAAGGAATGA